TTCGAGGGAACAAGAGAACAATAGCCTGACAAATATTTTGTTCGGTCCGATTCAGGTGCCAATTCAGGTACCAAATAGAACCCATCATTGGTTTGATCATTGATAAGGTGAATACCCAGTCCCTTCAATGCTAGGCATAATGAGGATAAGGACCTCAAAATAACCTCTTTTCGTCCTATGAACTTTAAGGTGTATGAAGTATCATATTTGACTCTTGGGGCGGATTGATAGAGACTCCATTTAACTTAGGTTGATCTAGGCCGGAGGCAGACCTACGTCAGGGTAACCCTTCTTTGAAACACTTTGGTATTGTTCCCGGATCAGAATTCAAATAATGAATCCGAGCGCATGGAGCCATCTCGTTATCTTCCTGTCAAGAAAAAATATGGTGGACTAGCCGATCTTTTTATCAGTTAATGAAAGAGCCCAATGCAAAAAAAAAACGCATGTTGGGTCTTTGAAACAGTTCGAATCATTTCGATAATAATAAGTTTGATCTGTTTTACCGAGAAGGTCTACGGTTCGAGTCCGTATAGCCCTATACATTTTTGTATTCATTTCCTAATTAGTGCGTGTGACCGGCCGGTTGATTGTTCCATAGAAATGGAATCATTCCCACAGGATCACGGAGATCCCTCGGGGCTTGAAAACAATAATTTATTCCAATGGATCCAATCGGATCGGTATTTTCAAATCTCGGATAAACAAACCCATTCTTCTTCATTAATCTTCGTCTGTGAATGACATACGGCCTTTTTCCTCTTTTATTTGTCCATGATCCAAGATTTAGTGATACACCTTTGCTTTGGTATACCCAAGTCAATTTATGAAGTCAAAATCATAACATGAGCCTGGCTCAAGAAAAACTCCAACCTGACCCAACCAAATCAAATCCAAATTCAATCTAATAGTAAGTCACATTATCTAGAACCTATTCTTGTTCTTGTATTTGTAGAAAAGCCAGAGTTTCAAAAACGAAGCTCTTTGGTAAGTTTCATTGTACAATAGGCTTTTCTTCGTATAACCGGCTTAGCAAAGCAAGTAGTCATTTTTCTGTACAATACTTAAACTTATAACTTATTTTTTTTTATTCCAATCTACCCAATCCAATTTGTTCATCATTCCATTTCTACCAATGCAGACTTTATCTAAAAAGATTAGGGCCCATTTGAACTTGGATGAGTTAGGAATCCCCCGACGTATCGCCTTTTGGCAGAACAACAACCCCAATTCATTGTTTTAGAGACAATGAATTGGTCCTAAATGTATCAACGCACCCTCTTCTATTTCTATGTTCTATGAGTTGGTTTTGGGATGGGGAGATTTTGTCTATCGAATCGTTCGACAACGCATGATTCCATTCGAAGTATCTTCTGTAAATCATTTACGATTCAGCCGACTCTACCATTAAACTATGCCCCATTTTTTAGGTTTGCTTCAAAAGAAACGTTTTTTGTTGTCACGAAACCTAACTCGTTGGTTGGTCCTGCTAGGTGTTATTATTACATTAAATAAATAAGTATTTCGAGTCATTCCAAATCACGATCTTTAGTCCTAGAAACGGGTCTGAAATGATTCTTTCAAGACTTCTAACTCGGGGGTAAAGCCGGGGCCGGGGTAGTACAGGTCCAAAGTTTCCTAATTTGGGTATAGGAACCCATGAGTTTTTATATGTAAGGGTTCCTCACAATTCAATGGATTGAATCAAATCAATTAAGTATAAATCTGGGACAGGGAGAGAGAATCGAATCGGTCGATGCATTCCGTTTTCGTATCCGTATCAAATCAATAGAAACAATAATCCTCTATCCGGATCTTAATGAAAAGAATACACCAACACAGCCACGTAGAATATACCATAAATCCCAAGATGGAAATTCCTAGAAATTCTATTACATCTGACTACTGACTATATTCTAAATCACTAAGAAAAAAAAAAAAAGAGAGAGAGAGAAAAAATGGGCCAGACCTCCTCTTTGGCTCTATTATATTAATAGAATATTGAAATTATTTATGTTTAATATTTCATTTAATCTTATTTGAATAATATTGTTTGAATATTATTTCAATTTCAATTCATATTATTTAAAATATTCTTTAAAAAAAATTCCTTAATTCCTTTTTTTGTTTGATAGAAAACCCGAGGCAAGGTAGGAGAGAGTTTGATTTGTATAATAGCATTATATGTCTACACCATATCTAAATAGAATCGAAGTAAGTGTAAGTGGGATTCCGTTGGATGAATCTTGAGACGATACATGACCCACAACAAGTAAACAAACGAAACTATGTGGTTTGATCAAAATTGTTGTTTCGACTAATGCAGTTATGGATGAATTGAGAATTCCAATTTGAATCAACTAATTCGGTATATTCCACATTAATAGGAGTGCTTCTATGTTTCTGCTTTACGAATATGATATTTTCTGGGCATTTCTAATAATATCAAGTGTTATTCCTATTTTGGCATTTCTAATTTCCGGAGTTTTGGCCCCGATTA